GTTTGTTGTTGTTTGTTGTTGTTGTTTGTTGTTGTTTGTTGTTGTTGTTTGTTGTTGTTTGTTGTTGTTGTTGTTGTTTGTTGTTGTTGTTGTTGTTTGTTGTTGTTGTTGTTGTTTGTTGTTGTTGTTTGTTGTTGTTGTTTGTTGTTGTTGTTTGTTGTTGTTTGTTGTTGGGGTGGTTGTGATGGAAAGAGTTAGGTTTGTTAATGGTTTGTTAGTGCGGGTTGGAGGTGAATTATATAATACAATAAACACAAATGTAATTAGACATGTAAATTGTTATAATTATTAATGTGATCTTAGTGGCGATTTTGTGTGGTGAATGCATAAATTACAAAGAGATGATAAAATGTTTAGCTAAATTTGATAAAAATTTTAGCTAAAAGTTCCTAGTGTTGTTTAAAAAATCAGAGGAAGTGTAAAAATGAAAAAAAGTGGAAAAATATGTCTAACAAGCATTTCATCAAATACACCTATTATAGGGGTTAGTGGATACGCCATAACTAAATGGGGCCAAAGTGCATCAGTGTAAAAATGATTCCCCATATACAGTGAAACCGTCTCATTAAGTCAACCCTCGAAGGTGATAAAATAGCCCGTAGCCATTGATGCTCATGTCAACAAATAGTGAGTACCCGCCGCACTCTGAAGGGTTTATTGAAGACGCCCCAAAAAAAAAGATACCAGAGGCGCCAGGTGGTAGCAAATGCCGCGATTACGGACTGTAGTGTACCAACGTCATCAACCAAATGCCTCGGTGAAGAGCAAGTTGAGAGGGTTAACCAAGCCATGGCCCTGAAATAGGAACCAGAGGCGCAAAAGAGCAAGTTATGCGAGGGGTGTAGGGGGAAAGTATGGGCCTGAAGCTAGTAATATCGGACCTTATATGCGGCGCGTTGCTGGTTTCACGTGAGGTGTGCGATTAATAAATAACCCAGTCCGACAGCTATAGGTACTTAAAGAGTTGATTCATGGATTGTCCTGCAACCATTACTGTTTAGTCCTAAAGCACTGCCGTGTGAGTGGTGGTATTATTGTACGAATATTGTTTAATGGGTTTAGTACTTTCTTGCGTTGTATGTCGGGGTGATTGGATTATAATGTATATTGGGAGGAATGTACTATGACAGTGTTTGTATGTCCGATTAACAATTATAAGGGTTTAGTACAGGTAGCATATCTATTCTTTCTAGAATTAGTATAATGTACTAGAAGGCATATATTGTATGTGGAAACGAGCATAGCCGGTGTTGTAGTAAGTGAAAATAAGGGGTGACTAGAGGCGGGGGGGGAAGGGGGGGGGCCTTTTGGATGAAGACGAGGTTGGGGTATGGGGAGGACAAAGCAATGCTAGGAATACATAATCAGTCGTTCCTGTAGTTGAAATACACAGCGGCGGGTTTTCAGGCCGCAGGTCTTGGAGAAAGTCCAAGCAGGAATATTATGACCTATTTTATGTTTTTTGTTGGGGTGTGTTTTGTTTTAGGGGGGTTGGCAGTTGCGTCTAATCCTTCCCCCTATTATGGAGTGGTTGGTTTGGTGGTGGGGTCAGTTGTTGGGTGTGGGTGGTTATTGAGTTTGGGTGTCTCTTTTGTGTCGTTGGTGCTGTTTATGGTGTATTTGGGGGGAATGTTGGTAGTTTTTGTTTATTCAGTGTCTTTAGCGGCGGATCCTTTTCCTGAGGCTTGGGGGGACTTGCGCGTTGCTGGGTATGGTGCCAGTCTTGTTTTAGTACTTGTAGTTGGAATAGTTGTTGGAGGTTTTGCAGAACGTTGGGAGTTTGGGCTAGTGACGGTTGATGGTGAGGGTGTGTGTTCTGTTCGGTTGGATTTTAGTGGGGTGGCAACATTTTATTCTTGGGGGGTGGGGATGTTTCTGGTAGCGGGGTGGGGGTTGTTGTTGACTTTGTTTGTGGTGTTGGAGCTTGTGCGGGGGTTATCTCGGGGTGCGATTCGGGCGGTCTAGGGGGAGGGTCAGAGAATAGTTTAATGGAGAATACCAGCTTTGGGAGTTGGAGGTAAAGGTTTGAGTCCTTTTTTTCTGAGGCTTTGGGGGAAACTCTAAGAAGAGGTGTAGTCTTCACTCTTTGGTTTACAAGACCAATGTTTTTTATAAACTATTAGAGTATTTTTAGTAGTTGAGTATTTTGTTTTCTAGAGCACTGATGGTGGGAAATAGAATTAGGAGAATGGTGAAGTAGGTGAGGGAGGCCAGTTGGCCGATAATGATGAATGGATGTTCTACTGGTTGGCTTCCTACTCATGTGAGAATAATTAGGTTGGCTACTAGGATTCAGAAGAGAAGTTGGGAGAGTGGGCGGAAGGCTATTGTGCGTTGTTTGGATTTATGTAGAAGTGGGCTTAGGAATAGAATGAGTACGGAGGCGGCAAGGGCTAGCACTCCTCCGAGTTTGTTAGGGATTGAACGTAGGATGGCATATGCAAATAAGAAGTATCATTCTGGTTTGATATGTGGAGGAGTAACTAGTGGGTTGGCTGGGGAAAAGTTTTCTGGGTCTCCTAGTATGTTGGGAGAGAATAGTGCTAGAGTTATTAGGGGGAGAAGTATGAATATAAAGCCTAGGATGTCTTTTGTGGAGAAGTAGGGGTGGAAGGGGATTTTGTCACAGTTTGATACTACTCCTAGGGGGTTGTTTGAGCCTGATTCGTGGAGGAAAGTGAGGTGGATAAGCGTGAGGCCTGCAATTATGAATGGAAGGAGGAAGTGTAGGGCGAAGAATCGAGTTAGTGTTGGGTTATCTACTGAGAATCCACCTCAGGCTCATTCTACGATTGTTTGGCCAATGTAGGGGATGGCAGAGAATAGGTTAGTGATAACTGTAGCTCCTCAGAATGATATTTGTCCTCATGGTAGGACATATCCTACGAAGGCAGTTGCTATTAGGGTCAGTAGGAGAATGACTCCTGTGTTTCAGGTTTCTTTATATAGATAGGAGCCGTAGTAGAATCCTCGTCCGATGTGAAGGTAAATGCAAATGAAGAAGAAGGAGGCTCCGTTTGCATGTATATTTCGGATTAGTCAGCCGTACTGTACGTTTCGACATGTATGGGCAACGGATGAGAAGGCTAGGGTTGTGTCTGCGGTGTAGTGTATAGCTAGTAGTAGGCCGGTTAAGATTTGTGTTGCAAGGCAGATGCCTAGGAGAGATCCGAAGTTTCATCAGGCAGAGATGTTTGATGGAGTGGGAAGGTCGATTAGGGAGCTGTTGATTATCTTTAGTAGGGGGTGGGACTTTCGAATGTTAGGGGCCATTAGTTTTCTAGTTTGTGTTAGTAGTAAAATAAGGATGGATAGGGCGAAGGATCCTAGGTAGGTTTTAATTAGTCCGGTGTGTAGGTTGGTAGAGGATTTAGTTGCTGTGAGTTGTAGGTTTGCAAGCCCTTCTGGTCCTATTTTTTTGAACCAAGATAGGTCGATTAGGTGGGAGGCGAGTTTTTGTCCATTGTTTAGGAGGCTTGTGGAGCTGAGGCGGTGTGTTAGGGGGTTGAAAAATCCTAGTGAGGAGGAGAAGTTTGATGTGATGCTTTGTTTCGGCTGGGTTAGAGTGTAGGTTAGGTTTGATAGTTCTAGGGCTAGAATAATGCCTATGGCTGTGACGATTAAGGCGGCGGTTTTTGTTAGGGTTGGTATGGTTATGGGCGGGGTTTTTGTGGGGGAAAGGTACGATGTGATTAGCAGTCCGGCAAGAATGCTGCCTAGGGCGAGGCGGAGGATGGGGGTGGTGATGGTTGAGTTGTTTTCGTCTATGGGGGTGATTGTGGTTGTACGTGTAAATCCTGTTTGGACAAGCATGGTTATGCGTAGGCTGTAGGCTGCGGTGAATGATGTTGCAAGAAGTGTTAGTAGGAGGGCTCAGGTGTTTAGGTAGGAGGTGTTTAGGCTTTCGATAATGAGATCTTTTGAGTAAAATCCAGCTAAGAAAGGGGTGCCGGCTAGTGCAAGATTGCCAATGGTTAGGCATGATGTGGTTGTTGGGAGTGTTTTTTGTAGGCCGCCTATTTTTCGAATGTCTTGCTCACCATTGAGGCTGTGGATGATTGCTCCTGAGCAGAGGAATAGCATGGCTTTGAAGAAGGCGTGAGTGGAAATATGAAAGAAGGCTAGTTGTGGGAGGTCTAGTCCAATTGTGACTATTATTAGTCCTAGTTGGCTTGATGTAGAAAAGGCAATGATTTTTTTGATGTCGTTTTGTGTCAGGGCACAAGTTGCGGCAAATAGCGTAGATAGGGCTCCCAGGCATAGGCAGGTTGTGAGTGCAGTTTGGTTGTTGGAGAGTAGGGGGTGTGTTCGGATGAGTAGAAAAATTCCTGCTACTACTATAGTGCTGGAGTGTAGTAGTGCGGAGACTGGGGTTGGGCCTTCTATAGCAGCTGGAAGTCAGGGATGAAGGCCAAATTGGGCTGACTTTCCGGTGGCTGCTAGAATGAGGCCTAGGAGGGGGAGAGTTGGGGTTTGATTTGGGGAGAAGGCTTGTTGTATTTCTCAGGTGTTGAAGGTTAGGGCAAGTCATGCTAGCGTGAGGATGAGGCCGATATCTCCGATTCGGTTGTAGAGAACGGCTTGTAGGGCGGCTGTGTTTGCTTCTGCTCGTCCCTGTCATCAGCCGATTAGGAGGAAGGATATGATTCCTACTCCTTCCCAGCCGATGAATAGTAGGAATATGTTGTTGGCGACTGTGAGTGTTAGTATAGCGACTAGGAACAGTAGCAAGTAGAGGAAGAATTTTGTAATGTGTGGTTCTGAGGCCATGTACCATGTTGCGAATTGAAGGATTGATCAGGTTACAAATAGGGCGATAGGGAAGAATATTATGGAGTATTGGTCGATTTTTAGGCTGATAGGGATTTTGAAGTTTATGATAAATTTTCATTCTCAATGGGAGGCGATGCTGTCAACCCCAGAGTGGATGAATAGTGTTATTGGAATAAGGCTGGTTAGGAAAGCAGTTTTGATGGTACGTGTGATGAGGGTTGGGGTGTTTTGCAGGTTTTTTGATAGTATTGGAAGCAGCAAGGGTATGAGGATAATTGTTAGGGTGAGGATTATAGAGGTGTTGAGGAGGAGTGTGGTTTCTATTGCTTTTACTTGGATTTGCACCAAGATGGGTGGCTCCTAAGACCAGTGGATTACTGTTATCCTTTAAAAGCTAAGGGGGCTGGGGGGTTAAGCCCAGATTCAAGAGTTAGCAGTTCTTGTTAGTTGCCTCCCCCTCGGCAGGTAAGAAGGGTTTAACTTCTATTTTTAGGATCACAGCCTAATGTTTTAGTTGAAACTATACTTGCATGGGGGTCTGGAGATAAGTTCTGGTTTTGCGATTAGTAGGAGTAAGGGAATAATGTGTAGGGTTATTAGGAGGTGTTCTCGTGTGTTTGAGTTTTGGATGGACATGATGTGGGTAGGTAGGGTTCCTCGTTGTGTGGTCAAGAGTATGAATAAGGTGTAGGAGGCGGTTAGGAAGGTTACGGTTCCGGTTAGGATGATGGTTGGTGGGGATCAGTTGAATAGTGTAATTATGATTGTTAGTTCTGCTATTAGGTTTGTTGTTGGTGGGAGGGCTATGTTTGTAAGGTTGGCGAGTAGTCATCAGGTGGCCATGAGTGGGAGGAGGGGTTGTAGGCCTCGAGTTAGGAGGAGAATTCGGCTGTGTGTTCGTTCGTAGTTTGTGTTGGCTAGACAGAATAGTATTGATGATGTGAGTCCGTGTGAGATTATAAGGATTATTGCGCCTGAGAATGATCAGTTCGTTTGGATTGTGCTTGCGGCGATAACTAGGCCCATGTGACTCACGGAAGAGTAAGCAATGAGTGATTTTAGGTCTGTTTGACGTAGGCAGATTGAGCTTGTCATTAGAGCACCTCATAGAGCTAGTGTTAGGAAGGGGTAGTGTAGAAGGGCTGGTAGAGGACCCGTTAGGAGTGTGATTCGCATGATGCCATATCCTCCTAGCTTGAGAAGTAATGCGGCTAGTAGTATGGATCCTGCAATTGGAGCTTCTACGTGGGCTTTGGGTAGTCACAGGTGAAGACCGTATAAGGGGGCTTTTACTATGAATGCTGTTAGTAGGGCTAGATTTGACAGGAGGCTGGTTCATGAGTTGGTGGATGTTGGATGTACCAGGTCTAATATTATTAGATTTAGGGTGCCGGTTTGTGCATGGAGATAGAGGATAGAAGTTAGTAGAGGGAGGGAGCTGATAAGAGTGTAGAATAGAAGGTAAATGCCGGCGCTTAGGCGTTCTGATTGGCTTCCTCATCGTGTGATTAGGATTAGGGTGGGAATTAGGGTGGCTTCAAAGGAGATGTAGAATAATGTGAGTTCTGTGGTTGAGAAGGCTAAGATGATGAATGGTTGGATTGTAGCTAGGGTTATAATAAAGATTCGTTTTCGGGTTGTGGGTTCATATTGGATGTGGTGTTGGCTTGCTATGATTATGAGTGGCAGTAGTCAGCAGGATAGAACTAGTAGGGGAGATGAAATTTGGTCAATCCCGGTTCATTGGGTAAGATTTTTGTGAGGGTAATATGTAGGAGTAAGTCATTGGAGACTTAGAATGGCAATTAGGAGACTGTGTGTGGTAGCGTTAGTTCATAGAAATTTTTTGGGGGATAATAGGGCTGTGGGGAGTAATATGATTGTTGGGAGGATAATTTTTAGCATTGTAGTATGTTTATGTTGTGAAGGTGGTCTGAGCCGTGAGTTCGTGTGGAAGCAACTAGTATTGCTAGCCCGGTTCCTGCTTCGCAAGCAGAAAATGCGAGTATGAGGATGGGTACTGGGGTGAAGGATGATGCTTGGTTTTCTACAGGTCAAATTGATAGGGCAATGTATATGGATAATATTATGCTCTCTAAACATAGGAGTGCGGAGACTAGGTGGGTTCGGTGAAAGGCCAATCCTAGACTGCTTAAAGTAAAGGCGGAGTAAAAACTTAAATGTATGAGGGACATGAGAAAGTCACAGGTAGGAGACTATGATCTGCTGAGCCGAAATCAGCTGTCTTGGTTAGACTAACTTTCTGTTTATTCTGCTCATTCTAGGCCCCCTTGAGTCCATTCGTAGACTAGGCCTAGCGTGAGTAGTAGGATGATGGCGGAGGTTCAGGTTAGGGTAGTGGTAGGGGATTGAAGTTGGGTAGCCCAGGGGAGAGGAAGTAGTAGTGCGATCTCTAGGTCGAATAAAAGGAATAAGATTGCTACTGAGGAAGAATCGGATTGAGAATGGGAGTCGGGCGGATCCGAGCGGGTCAAATCCGCATTCGTACGGGGATAGTTTTTCCGAGTCTGGGGTAATTTGGGCTAGTCAAAAGTTTAGTGTTGTTAAGAGGATGGAAAGAGTAAGGGATAGTGTTAATATGAATGTGATTATGTTGATTGCTCTTCTCTGGGGTTAAACCAGATTTTAGAGATTGGAAGTCAATTGTAATTAGTATACTAGAAGAGCAAGATCCTCATCAATAAATGGTTATGTAGAGGAATAATCAAATAATGTCTACGAAGTGTCAGTATCAGGCAGCTGCTTCGAATCCAAAGTGGTGGTTTGAGGTGAAGTGGAATTTAATAAGTCGTAGGAGGCAGACTGTGAGGAATGAGGATCCGATAATTACATGGAGGCCATGGAATCCTGTAGCTACGAAGAAGGTTGAGCCGTACACACCATCGGCGATTGAAAATGGGGCTTCGTAGTATTCTATCATTTGGAGTGCAGTGAAGTAAAATCCCAGTAGGATTGTCAGGGTTAATGCGTGGATTGCTTGTTTTTGGTTGCCTTCTGTGATGCTGTGGTGGGCTCAGGTTACGGTAACACCTGAGGCTAGGAGGATTGCTGTGTTTAGTAGTGGAACTTCTAGGGGGTTAAGAGGGTTGATTCCTATTGGAGGTCATTGGCCGCCCAGCTCTGGAGTAGGAGCTAGGCTGGAGTGGAAGAACGCTCAGAAGAACCCTAGGAAAAAGAATGCTTCGGATGTGATGAATAGAATTATTCCATATCGAAGACCTTTTTGGACTGTAGGGGTGTGGTGCCCTTGAAAGGTGCTTTCTCGGATAATGTCTCGTCATCATTGGAGTATTACTAAGGCTATAGAGAGTAGTCCTAGGCTAAGAAGTTGGGTGGAGTTATGGTGGAATCAGATGGCTAAGCCTGAAGTGGTAAGGAGAGCAGCGATTGCTCCGAAGATTGGTCATGGGCTGGGGTCTACTATGTGATAAGAATGTGCTTGGTGGGCCATTAGATGTTTTCTTGTAAGTAGAGGCTTAGTAGGAGGACGAAAACATAAGCTTGAATTATTGCTACTGCCACTTCTAAGATAGTTAGTAGAAGTAAAATGGATACGGTTAGGATGGAGACCGTAGGTATAATTGGTAGTAGGGCGGCAGTGGCTGTGGAGATTAGTTGGATTAGTAGGTGGCCTGCTGTGAGATTTGCTGTGAGTCGGACGCCTAGGGCTAGGGGACGAATTAGCAGGCTAGTGGTTTCGATTAGGATAAGTGCTGGGATTAGGGGGGTGGGAGTTCCTTCAGGTAGGAGGTGGCCTAGAGATATTGAGGGTTGATTTCGTAATCCAGTGAGTAGGGTGGCGAGTCATAGCGGGAAAGCTAGGGCTATGTTTATTGATAGTTGGGTGGTGGGGGTAAATGTATATGGTAGTAGACCTAGTAGGTTAATTATGAGTAGTAGTGCTATTAAGGATGTTAGGATGATGGATCACTTGTGACCTTTCTTGTTTAATGGGAGTATAAGTTGTTTTGTGAATAGGAGGAGGAGTCATGATTGGAGGGTGGAGAGGCGGTTGGTGAGTCATCGGTTGTCCGGCGTGGGGAGGAGTAGTGCAGGAAATAATAAGGAGAGTAGGATCAAGGGGATTCCCATTAGGCTTGGGCTTGCAAATTGGTCAAAGAAGCTTAGGTTCATGGTCAGACTCAGGAGGTGGCTTTAGTGGTTGTTAAGTTTATGTTGGATGGTGGGTTAGAAGTAGTGAACTGTAGGAGTTTGGGTTGGAAGACTAGTGAAAAGATTGTTCATGATATTAGTAGGATAAGGAATCATGGGTTTGGGTTGAGTTGTGGCATATCATTAAGGAGGAGGCGGTCCTCTTTCTCTAGCTTAAAAGGCTAGTGCTGTTACATAGCTTCTTAATGATTAGGATGAGAGTAATGAAGATCAATTTTCGAAGTGGATTAGTGGGGTGGATTCCACCACGATTGGTATGTAGCTGTGGTTAGCTCCACAGATTTCTGAGCATTGGCCGTAGAAGATTCCTGGTCGGGTTGAGATGAATGACGTTTGGTTTAGGCGGCCGGGGATGGCATCGGTTTTTACTCCTAAGGTGGGAATTGCTCATGAATGTAGTACGTCTCCGGCTGTTACAATAATGCGGATGGGGGATTCTATGGGGATAACGACACGGTGGTCGACTTCTAGTAGACGGAAGTGTCCTGGGGGGAGTTCTGTTGTAGGAATCATGTAGGAGTCGAATGTCAGGTCTTTGAAGTCTGTATATTCGTAAGTTCAATATCATTGATGTCCGATAGCTTTTAGGGTTAAGTCGGGCTCGTCAATTTCGTCTATTATATATAGGATTTGGAGGGAGGGAAGGGCAAGTAAAATAAGGACGACTGCTGGTAAGATTGTTCAGATTAATTCTACTTCTTGTGCGTCTACTGTGTTTGAGGACAGTTTTTCTATTAGTATCAGCGTTAGAAGATAGAGGACTAGGCTGCAGATTGCGAGTGCTACCATCAGAGCATGGTCGTGGAATTCGACGAGTTCTTCTATGATGGGGGAGGAGGCGTCTTGGAATCCTAGTTGTGAGTGGTTGGCCATGGGAGATGTGCGAGGTTTTCACTTGCTATTTAGTCCTGACAAGGCTATGTAATTAGTTTACTAACATCTCATAAGAAAGAAGCATAAGAGGTTTGATGCGGTTGGCTTGAAACCAGCGTACGAGGGTTCGACTCCTTCCTTTCTTGAATTTGGACGAAGGCCGGTTCTTCAAAGGTGTGGTATGGGGGCGGGCAGCCGTGGATTCATTCAATGTTAGTAGCGGTTAGTTCTGGCTGTAGTACTTTTCGTTTGGATGCGAAGGCCTCTCAGATGATGAATATGAGTATGATTACGGCAGTTAGTGAAATTAGGGAGCCGACAGATGATAGTGTGTTTCATAGAGTATATGCGTCTGGGTAGTCTGAGTATCGGCGCGGTATGCCAGCTAAGCCTAGGAAATGTTGTGGGAAGAATGTTAAGTTTACACCTGCAAATATGACTCCGAAGTGGGCCTTGGTTCATGTTGGGTGCAAGGTGTATCCTGTGAATAGAGGAAATCAGTGGGTGAAGCCCGCTAGGATGGCAAAGACTGCTCCCATTGAAAGGACATAGTGGAAGTGGGCTACTACGTAGTATGTGTCGTGCAGGGCAATGTCTAATGAAGAGTTTGCTAAGACAATTCCTGTCAGACCCCCGATAGTAAAAAGGAAGATAAAGCCCAGGGCTCATAGTATAGGGGGGTCTCATTTGATAGTTCCTCCGTGCAGGGTGGCTAATCAGCTGAATACTTTAATCCCTGTTGGGATGGCGATGATTATAGTGGCGGAAGTGAAGTAAGCTCGGGTGTCTACGTCTATTCCTACTGTAAATATGTGGTGAGCTCATACGATGAAGCCTAGGAATCCGATGGAGAGTATAGCTCATACTATTCCTATGTAGCCAAATGGCTCTTTTTTTCCTGCGTAGTAGGCGACTACATGTGAGATGATTCCAAAGCCTGGTAGGATGAGGATATAGACTTCTGGGTGTCCGAAGAATCAGAAGAGATGTTGGTATAGGATTGGGTCTCCTCCGCCAGCAGGGTCGAAGAATGTGGTATTTAAGTTACGGTCGGTTAGTAGCATGGTAATTCCTGCAGCAAGAACTGGTAATGATAGTAATAGAAGGACGGCGGTGATAAGGACGGATCATACAAATAGGGGGGTTTGGTATTGCGAGAGGGCAGGGGGTTTTATGTTGATGGCGGTTGTAATGAAGTTGATTGCCCCTAGAATGGAGGAAACACCTGCGAGGTGGAGGGAGAAGATGGCTAGGTCTACTGATGCTCCTGCATGGGCTAGGTTTCCAGCCAAGGGAGGATATACAGTTCATCCTGTACCTGCCCCTGCTTCTACTGTAGAGGAGGCTAGTAGGAGTAAAAAGGACGGAGGAAGTAGTCAGAAGCTTATGTTGTTTATGCGAGGGAATGCCATGTCGGGGGCACCAATTATAAGGGGGACTAATCAGTTTCCAAAGCCCCCAATTATGATTGGTATTACTATGAAGAAGATTATTACGAAGGCATGGGCAGTGACAATTACATTGTAGATCTGGTCATCTCCTAGGAGAGTGCCCGGTTGACCAAGTTCGGCACGGATTAGAAGGCTGAGGGCGGTTCCGACTATGCCAGCTCATGCCCCAAAGATTAGGTATAGGGTGCCAATGTCTTTGTGGTTAGTTGAAAATAATCATCGGTTAATGAAGGTCACAGGTAAGATGGCTGAGTGTTGAAGCGTTAGGCTGTAGTCCTTTTTACAGGGGTTTAATTCCCCTTCTTATCGACTCTGTGGTGAAGTTCATGTTGAGTTGCAAGCTCATTGATGTACATTGAAAGTGTACCGGGGTCTATTTAGATGGAAGTCCGCTGGTTTGGGCATCTAACTGTTAATTAGAATTTTGTGGGATCGAGGCCCGCCCGTCTAGTTAAGGCTCTAGCTTAATTAAAGTGTCTGAGTTGCATTCAGTTGATGTAGGTTAAGGACCTACGGGCCTTAGCAGAAACTAAGAGGGTCTAACTCTTGTTTAAGGCTTTGAAGGCCTTCGGTTTAAATTATTATCCTAAGTTTCTAAATAGCGGAGAGGATTATTGGGGAGATGGGTAGTAGTAGGATTGATAGGGATGTGAGGATAGCAATTGAAGTGTTTGTTGGATTGCTGATGTGTCATTGTTTTATGTGGTTTGTGGAGTTTGGTGGGAGTGTGATTGTTGAGTGGTAAGCAAGACGGAGGTAGAAGAAGAGTCCGAGGAGAGAGAGTACAGCAATGGTAGTGGCTGCGGGGGTTATATCTTGTTTGGTAAGCTCTTGGAGTGTGAGTCATTTTGGAAGAAACCCAGTCAGTGGAGGGAGGCCTGCTAGGGAGAGTAGTGTGAGTATTAGGGTTGCATTTAGTGTGGGGGTTTTTGTTCAGGAGATTATTATTGTTGAGAGTTTTGTGGTTTTGGTTGTGTTGAGGGAGAGGAATACGGCGGTGGTTATTAAGGAGTAGAGGTAGAAGGTTAGTATGGTGAGTTTTGGGTTGAAGGTGATGATGATTGATATTCAGCCTAGGTGAGCGATGGATGAGAAAGCTAGGATTTTTCGAATTTGTGTTTGATTCAGTCCTATTCAACCGCCCAGAGCTGCAGAGGCGATGGCTATGGCGGTTAGTAGGGTTGGGTTGAGTGAGTGGGCTGTTAGGAATAGAATGGTGATTGGAGGGAGCTTTATGATTGTTGATAGCATCAAGGCAGTTGTTATGGGTGTGCCTTGCAGTACCTCTGGAAATCAGAAGTGGAATGGTACTAGTCCTAGTTTTATTGCAATTGCTGCTGTTAACAGGATGGATGATGTTGGGTGGGTTAGTTGGGTAATGTCCCATTGTCCTGTTGATCAGGCATTGATTATGCCCGAGAATAAGAGGAGGGCAGAGGCAGCTGCTTGTACTAGAAAGTATTTGATTGCAGCTTCGATGGCTCGGGGGTGATGGGATTTAGAGATAAGGGGGATGATAGCCAGAGTGTTGATTTCTAGGCCGGTTCAGGCCATTATTCAGTGGTTGCTTGAGATTGTGATGGTTGTTCCTAGCACTAGGCTTGTGAGGGTGATTAATTTTGTATGGGGGTTTATTAGTAGGGGAAGGGATTGAACCATCATTTTCGGGGTATGGGCCCGATAGCTTAATTAGCTGACCCTACTAGGAAATAATATAAAGGAAGTATAAAGGGTTTTGATCCCTTTTGTGTAGGTTCGATTCCTACTTTTCTAACTCCAGGAAATGAGAGGATTGGTATACCTCTATAGTCACTTTATCATAGTGATCCTTTGTTCAGGCACATTTCCTAGGTCTATAGGTGAGGAGGTAAGCCTGCGTAGCAGATTGGAAGGCTTGTGTGCCAGAGACATAGTGCAAGCGTCAGGGGCAGGAAGTTTTTTCATAGAAGATGCATGAGCTGGTCGTAGCGGAATCGAGGATAGGAGGCACGAATTCATAGGAAGCCCGAGGAAAGTAGGAGGACTTTAGTTGCTAAGGCGGCTGGTAGAAGTTCTGAGGGGAGGTTGAATAAGCTGGGGTTTAGGAATAGAATTGTGGTTAGCATGTTTATTAACATGATGTTCGCGTATTCAGCTAGGAAGAATAAGGCAAAGGGACCTGCGGCATACTCTACATTGAAACCTGAAACTAGTTCGGATTCTCCCTCTGTAAGGTCGAATGGAGCTCGGTTTGTCTCTGCGAGGGTGGAGATATATCATATTATTGCAAGAGGTCAGGAGGAGAAAAAGAGATAGAGGGGTTCTTGGGTTGTGGCTAGTGTGCTTAGAGAGTAGTTTCCGCTTAGTAGGATGATCGATAAAAGGATGATAGCTAGTGTGACTTCATAGGAGATGGTTTGTGCTACTGCTCGTAGGGCCCCAATTAGGGCGTATTTAGAATTTGAAGCTCACCCGGATCACAGGATTGAGTATACTGCTAGACTTGATATGGCTAGGAGGAATAGGAGGCCTAGGTTGAGATCAGTTAGGGGGTAGGGAAGGGGAAGTGGAATTCAGATTGTAGTTGCTAGAAGGAGGGCGAGTATTGGGGTTGCGATGAATAGGAATGGTGAAGACGTGGATGGACGGATTGGTTCTTTAATGAATAATTTTACTCCATCTGCTACGGGTTGTAGTAAACCAAATGGGCCTACAATATTGGGGCCTTTGCGAGCTTGTATATAACTTAGGATTTTTCGTTCCACTAGTGTTAGAAAAGCCACGGCGATTAAAACTGGAATGATATAGGATAGGGATATGATGAGGTGGATTAGAGGGACGGGTCAGGTCATGCTGTAAAGAGGAGCTAGAGAGAGGATTTGAACCTCTGAGTAAAGGGCTTAAGCCTTTTGCATTTGCCGGACTCTGCCACGCTAGCGTTCCTTTTCTAGGAAGAAGGGGGAGGTCCTTTTAGTGGTTTAGTTGGGTTCATCACTTAGAGGGGAGGCATGCTTGTGGTATTGGCCTCATTCCTTCGGTCCTTTCGTACTAGGAGGAATTTATCATAGATAGAAACCGACCTGGATTGCTCCGGTCTGAACTCAGATCACGTAGGACTGTTAATCGTTGAACAAACGAACCCTTAATAGCGGCTGCACCATTAGGATGTCCTGATCCAACATCGAGGTCGTAAACCTCCCTGTCGATATGGGCTCTCGGGGGAGATTGCGCTGTTATCCCTGGGGTAGCTTGGTCCATTGATCAGTTATACTGGGTCTGGTTACTGTTAGTACTTTGAAGGGTTGTTCTTGGTTAAGAGGTGTGGTCTTGTTTTTGGAGGTTTTATTTTTCTCCAAGGTCGCCCCAACCGAAAAAAGCGGGCCAGTTCTTGATGAAGTTGTGCCTGATAGGGTTTGGTTTGGGTAGAGTGGCAGCTGATTTTTAAGTTCCACAGGGTCTTCTCGTCTTATGGGTTTATTCCTGCTTTTGCACAGGAAGATCAATTTCACCGATTATCCGTAAGAGACAGTTAAGACCTCGTTTAGCCGTTCATACAAGTCTCGATTTATGGGACAATTGATTGCGCTACCTTTGCACGGTTAGGATACCGCGGCCGTTGAACATAATGTCACTGGGCAGGCATCACCTTCAATACTTGGTTAGGCTGAAGGCTATGTTTTTGATAAACAGTCGGGCCTTTGGCTTGCCTAGTTCCTTTTACGGATTTAAATCTTTCTAGTGGGCGCTCCTGAGTTGGGTTAACAGGGTAGGGTTGATATTGAGTCTTGTTTGGGTTGAAATATAAGTTAATCTGTTAATAATGTAAGGATGTAAGTTTGCGCTCGAGAGGGGGTTCCCTGGTTACTTATTTTAGCATTTATGCTTCTATGGGTATAGAATAGCCTGTTGGGGAGAAGGGATTCTAGTTGTTTTCATATTTTTAGATGAAGAGCTTTGACGCATTCTTTGTTGATGGCTGCTTAAAGGCCTACAATTAGGTGGAAATGAAGTAGCTGTTATCCGCTAGGGGAGAATGTGTTCTTTTTTAAAGGAGCTGTACCCCCTTTAAATTACTCTTGACCTGTTACGTAAGGGGATAGTCTACAGGTCCATGAGGAAGGGTCAAGAGAGAACTTGGATTCGTCTCACAGGCAACCAGCTATCACCCAGCTCGATAGGCTTTTCACCTCTACTAGCAAGTCGTCCCACTCTTTTGCAACAGAGACGGGTTCGCTCAACGATAGCTGCTTGCAAGTAGCTCGCTCGGGTTTCGGGGTGGCAAGCTTAAATTCATTTTGCTTGGGTGTTCTTGCTAAACCATGATGCAAAAGGTACAAGAGTTTATCTTTGCTGTTCACTGCTTGGAGTTTCACTGTTATTTCATCGTTCCCTTGCGGTACAGGTCACTATCGCGCCGTGGAGTGAGTCTTTTCTGTCGCCCATACTAGGTTTGTAGAATGGTTTAATTTTTGGTGGGGGAGAGTTTTTAATCTTTTGGTCAGTAAGGGGTGGTCGGGCTAGGGTTAGGCTTCGAGACGATCTGATGGATAGCAGATATCTCTCAGGTGTAAGCTGAGTGCTTTAATTATAGCTACGTCTCGGTATGCTAAGCACACCTTCCGGTACGCTTACCTTGTTACGACTTACCTCATCTTTAGCTGGTGGGTGTATTAATTATTGCGAAGCTTAGCGTATGAGGAGGGTGACGGGCGGTATGTACGTGCCTCAGAGCCGTTTTAAAGAGGGCTTTATTATCCCGCTTTACTGCTAAATCCGCCTTCTGGGGGTAGGTTTCATACCCCCTTCGTGGATTTTCTAGTATAGAAAATGTAGCCCATTTCTCCCGTTCCATGAGCTATACCTTGACCTGTCTTATTAGCGGGGCTATAGGCTATTGTGTCCACTGCTGCGCTGTCAGGGAAGGTGGACTGACGACGGCGGTATGTAGGCTGTTTTAGCAAGGAACGGTTAGGTGCATCGTGGGTTATCGATTATAGAACAGGCTCCTCTAGGTGGGTGAGACACCGCCAAGTCCTTAGAGTTTTAAGCGTTTGTGCTCGTAGTTCTCGGGCGGATACTTTGGTAGGGTAAGTATCAAGATTTAGGGCCAGGCATAGTGGGGTATCTAATCCCAGTTTGTACCCCGGCTTTCGTGGGGTTTAGTAAATCGCGACGGATTGGGATCACTCCGAGGTGGTTTTACATGCACCTTGGGCTTATGACAGCTCAGTTGCATTTTGATCTTAATTGCGGGGATATCCTAGTGCCACTCTTTACGCCGTGCTGCCGTTAATTTGGGTCTCTTGTGTGACCGCGGTGGCTGGCACAAGATTTACCAACCCTAGACATGCCATAACTAAGTCGAGTTTGCACTCATTGCTTAATGTTAATTACTGCTGAATACCCGTGGGGGTGTGGCTGAGCAAGGTGTCTTGGGCTACGGTTAGCAGGTGAGCCTGATACCAGCTCCTTTTGCCTTGTTAAGGGGCGAAGGGCATTTACACTGGGGCGCGGATACTTGCATGTATATGTTTGGCAAGAACTAACGGTAAGGTTAGGACTAAGTCTTTTGTCCCTGGGTACCATGGTGCGGGTGGCCATCTTAACATCTTCAGTGTTATGCTTTACTGTAAGCTACAGAGAC